ATGCGATGGCTATTTTCTACAAATCATAAAGATATTGGGACACTTTATCTTGTTTTTGGTATTTGATCTGGGTTAGTTGGAACAGCTTTGAGTTTATTAATTCGAGCTGAATTAGGTCAACCCGGTGCGCTATTAGGAGATGATCAGCTCTATAACGTAATTGTAACTGCACACGCTTTCGTGATAATTTTCTTTTTAGTTATGCCTTTAATAATTGGTGGATTTGGGAACTGATTAATTCCTCTAATATTAGGAGCCCCTGATATAGCTTTTCCACGACTAAATAATATAAGATTTTGATTGCTTCCACCTGCGTTAACTCTCTTACTATCTTCAGCTGCTGTAGAAAGAGGGGCCGGTACTGGATGGACAGTGTATCCTCCTTTAGCTAGAAACCTAGCTCATGCCGGTGCATCTGTTGATTTAGCTATTTTTTCTTTACATTTAGCAGGTATTTCTTCGATTTTAGGGGCAGTTAACTTTATTACAACAGTTATTAACATACGATGACAGGGAATAAGATTTGAGCGACTACCTTTGTTTGTATGGTCCGTAAAGATTACAGCAATTTTATTGTTGTTGTCTCTTCCTGTATTAGCGGGAGCAATTACTATACTTTTAACTGATCGAAACTTTAATACATCTTTTTTTGACCCTGCTGGTGGAGGGGACCCTATTTTATATCAACATCTATTCTGATTTTTTGGTCACCCAGAGGTATATATTTTGATTTTACCTGGATTTGGGATGGTTTCACACGTTGTGACACATTACTGTAGTAAAAAAGAAACATTTGGTAGCTTAGGAATAATTTATGCAATAGTTGCGATTGGTGCACTAGGATTTGTTGTTTGAGCTCACCATATGTTCACTGTCGGAATGGATGTAGATACACGTGCCTATTTTACTGCTGCTACAATAATTATTGCTGTACCTACGGGAATTAAAATTTTCAGATGACTTGCGACAATTTACGGGGCGCGAGTTAAATATGAAACCCCTATACTCTGAGCCTTAGGGTTTATTTTCTTATTTACAGTTGGAGGACTGACAGGAATTGTTCTCTCTAATTCATCTTTAGATATTATACTCCATGATACATATTATGTAGTTGCACACTTCCATTATGTCCTATCTATGGGGGCTGTTTTTGCCTTATTCGCTGCGTTTAATTACTGGTTTCCATTAATTACCGGATTAACCCTTCATTCACGATGAACGAAGGCTCATTTCTTTATTATATTTATTGGGGTCAATCTAACCTTTTTTCCTCAGCACTTTTTAGGGCTAAGAGGGATGCCACGACGATACTCAGACTACCCTGACTCTTATACTAAGTGAAATGTAGTTTCTTCTTTTGGATCTATAGTGTCCTTTGTTGCTGTACTTTATTTCATGTTTATTGTGTGAGAAGCTTTCGTTTCGCAGCGGGGCGTAATCTGAAGTTCACATATAGGAACTGCGTTAGAATGAGATAACTTATTACCAGCGGATTTCCATAATCCTTCTGAAACGGGAGTTATTATATCAGCCTAAAATAAGTTATTAATTAAAGCTTAAAAGACACTTAAATTAATTAAATCTAGTTTTAGAATTTTAGATAACGATATGGCCCTGTGAGGACAATTAGGGTTTCAAGACGCAGCTTCTCCTTTAATGGAGCAACTTATTTTCCTTCATGATCATGCAATATTAGTTCTAATTCTGATTATTACAGTGGTGGGGTATACTGCAGTATCTTTAGTTACAAGTCCATTTATTTCACGAAACGAAGTGGATGGTCAAGAACTTGAGACAGTTTGAACTATTTTACCCGCTGTGTTTTTAGTTTTTTTAGGGTTGCCTTCCTTACGGCTCTTATATTTACTAGATGAGGTTGGGCCTTGTGCTCTAACTATCAAAAGCGTTGGACATCAATGGTACTGAAGTTACGAATATTCAGATTTTCTAAATATTGAATTTGATTCTTACATGATCCCAAGAGATGAATTAGATAGCGGACAATTTCGATTGCTTGAAGTGGATCATCGAGCTGTTGTTCCTGTTAATGCTAACATCCGTGTGTTAGTTTCTTCAGCGGATGTAATTCATTCTTGAACTGTACCGGCTCTTGGGGTCAAAGCTGATGCAGTCCCTGGGCGACTAAATCAGTTAAGCCTTTTTATTCAATACCCAGGAGTATTTTATGGCCAATGTTCAGAAATTTGTGGTGCCAATCATTCTTTTATGCCAATTGTTTTAGAAGCAGTAGAAGTTAACGATTTCGTGGAATGGGTTGCACAACTTGGTTTAAATACAGATTAAAATAAAAAATAAAGAAATCTTTATAAAAACAAGAAGGTACGAGTTAATACCGTTTATTTGCTTAATTTAATTTTAAATCTGTTTCTAAATATTTTTTAATATCTTGAAAAACGAAATAAATATTTATTGACTTTTTCAGATTCTTAATCTCAAGTAGCGGAAAATTAGTTAAATACATAACATATGCTTGTCAAGCTTAAGTTGCTACGATTATCATTTAGTAGCATTTTCTTATGCCACAATTAGCCCCAGTTAACTGACTTCTTTTGTTTTTCCTTTTTTGATTTGCTGTAGGACTTGTTTCTACAGTTATTTGATGATCCTTTAAAACAGATTATAAAATTCAAGGCGTTTCTCCTTCAAAAATTCTTGAAACCTCTAGAACCAATCAGAAGGCATGAAATTGATAGTAAGTACTTTAGTCCATAAGTTTGAGTTCTTATACTCTATACCTGTTAAACTGGTATAAATAAAATTAAGATTTACTAATATTTAAAATTAATATAAGAGTTACTGAAAATGGTCAATGTACAACTTTAATTATATTATTTAAACTTTTGCAAAGTATTCTCGTTTATTTATTACAATATTTCCTATTACAATTGCACTTTTTCAACATAAAGAAATCTATAAATAAAAATTTTATTTCTAAAGAATGTTAGTAGACATTTTCTCTTCTTTTGATGACCATAATTTTGTTTTCATGTCTTTATATGTTCTAATGTGGTTTTCCACCCTCAGTGTATTAGCTATGTTTAATATGAGATTTTGAGTTGGCCCGACTCGATGAAGTTATTTGCTTAATGTTCCTAAATCAGTTATTATATCTCAATTAATGCGGTCCTTTGGGATAAAATTAGGAGGATTTGTTAATATTGTATCCAGATTATTTTTGATACTAATTTTTTTTAACCTTATAGGGTTAATCCCTTATGTTTTTAGAGTGACGAGACACTTAGCAATCAGGTTCTCTCTTGGGTTTCCCTTATGACTTTCTTTAATTATTTCAGGAGCTATTTATAGACCATCTTCCTCTGCAGCTAGACTTCTACCAGGAGGTGCTCCTGCAGCATTAAATCCCTTTTTAGTTCTAGTAGAGACAGTTAGTTTATGCGTTCGTCCAATCACTCTATCAATTCGTCTAGTGGCTAACATAAGAGCAGGGCATATTGTTCTTGGATTAATTGGTACTTACCTGAGATCTGGGGTATTTGTGTATTCAACGTTAGCAGTAGTTACCCTAATTTCAGTTCAAATCTTTTACTTTATGTTCGAGATCGGAGTGGCACTAATTCAAGCTTACATTTTTTCTTTACTAGTTACACTTTACTCAGACGACCACCCAAGAAGGTAATGGTTAACGCAAGTAATTAAATATAAAAATAAATTAAATATAATTTATATATCCTGGGAGCGAATGTGCTCACCTTAGCAGCTTCAATGCTATGCTCTAAAAATTAAGCTACCAAAATTACTGCTACTAGAAAAAATTATTCTATTACGCTAATAGATTGAAATAAGTTTACTATCTGGTAATATTTTAAAATCAAAAATAAACATAAGCTTTATATTTTTTATACATTATTAGTACACTTTGCAATTCCTGTATACATGGAATTCTACATAAATTAATTTTTAATAAAATTCATAAATAACTTATATTACTTACTAAAAATTTATCTATTATTTTTACTTATTGATAATGCTGCTCATGTCTCGGCTCTCTGCGAATGATAGGTTTAAAGGGGATATAGGTTTAAAGGGGCGTAGCTTAGCCAAATTAATATTAATTATATTATGATATAATGACCTAAATTGAGTGTAAATAACTAATTTATTGAAATTATAAAAAATACTATTAATGCGGCAGAAGTAGTCATTATTATTACAAATGAACTGATTAACTTAGACTGAAATGCCTGATTAATTTTTGTTCTTTTCTTGCTTAGAATAAAAACTCCTTGTCCCCCAAACAACTCTAACCATCCTTGATCTAAAGATTTAAAAAGTCTAGCACCTCTATTTAAAGGAATCATAATAATAGGCTGTGTAGACAATGGGGCTAAAAACCACATTAAAGAATTAAATCTTATAATTTTTCTGTCCCCTGTTATCGAGGTTTGTGCTCTTTGTCAAATAACTACTGCTAGCCAAGCTCCTAGTAAAATAACAGAGATTGTCAGAAGCTTATATGAAGTAGGTAAAATTAAGATTTCATCAAACTCTAAAACAGCTATTTGTAGTACTTTTCCAGTAAAAATAGAAATAATTCTTAAAGGAATTATTGCTCAAGTAATTTTAATATCCTCATCGAAATTTTGATGTAATGTTAAATGGTTTGAATGTCCCCATAAAGAATAAACTGAGAGACGAACTCTGTAAGCTGCCGTTATTCCTGTTGCAAGGAAAATTAAAATAACTATTAGTAAACTACAGGGACTATAGACCCTCGTCTCAAGAATTAGATCTTTAGAGTAAAACCCACTTATAAACGGAGCTCCACATAGGGCTAAATTTGCTACATTTAAACAAGATACAGTCAAAGGCATTTGACTTCATAAGTTTCCTAACTGTCGTAAATCTTGAGAATTTCTATTATTATGAATGATTGCTCCTGCACATAAAAATAACATGGCCTTAAATAATGCATGCGTATAAAGGTGAAATAAGGCTAAATAAGGTATTCCTAGTCTTAACCTTATTATCATAACCCCTAATTGTCTAAGGGTTGATAGTGCAATTACCTTCTTTAAGTCATATTCATAGTTTGCGCCAATTCCAGCTATCAACAAAGTTAAAACAGAAATAAATAAAAGTCCGACTTTAAATCCTTCAAATCTGTTCAAGAAAGGGAAAAACCGAATTAATAAAAATACTCCTGCCGTTACAAGTGTTGAAGAGTGTACTAGAGCAGAAACAGGGGTAGGAGCTGCTATCGCAGCTGGAAGCCATCTTGAGAAAGGAATTTGTGCCCTCTTAGTCATTCCTGCGACTGTAATACAAAAAATTAAAATTGGAGAAAATTGACTGTCCCATATAAATAATACATTTCAATGCCCTTGAATCACACAAAACCCGATAGATAGTAATAATATGACATCCCCAATACGGTTAGCTAAAGCAGTTAGTATCCCTGCAGATAAAGATTTAGTGTTTTGGTAATAAATTACCAATGCAAATGAAACAATTCCCAGTCCGTCCCAGCCAATTAATAATGCAGCTAAATTAGGAATAAACACCAAAAGATTCATAGAGAGAACAAATATTATTACCAACCTTACAAATCGCCTAAGAAAGACATCCCCTCTTATATAAGAAGAAGAGAACAACATAACACAAGCAGAAATAAAACAAACTACATTCCTGAAACTAATACCAATGGGATCTAAAATAAGTGACAAAGATATTCTAGTTCTTCTGGCAGAAAAAATTTCTCACTCCATTAAGACACATTTATTAGTAACAAAAAAATAGACAGTAAACGGAAACAAACTAAATGCGTAAAAAAATAGAAGAAAGGATCTGATTGTTGATCTTTTCAGTTTAAAAAATCCTAAAAAAAGCTTCATTATCAAGTGAAAGAGAACCTTTCTTTCTCAAGCCCACATCCTGATGTTTTCCATAAACTAACCTGATCTAGATAAAAAACAGATAAAAGCTCTAAATTTATAGGTATTTTCACCACTATAAAAATTCTTTATTAGCTTAAACCACTCACAAACAAATTACATCTGCCTTCATAATTATTAAATTAACAGGTAAATAATGCAAAAACAATAAGAGTAAAGGCGCTCTTTTTAATCTAAAAGAAGGATAAGTAAACTTTGGAAAACCACCGTGTTGAGTACTAACATATAAAAATAAGCTATACACAGCCGCAAGAAATCTTATTATTATTAGTGGAAAAGAGAGTCAAATTGAAGAAAACAGCACCGAAGGAAACACCAAAATTTCTCTTAAGAGGTTGATAGAAGGAGGTGCAGCTATGTTTACTACACAAAAAAGAAACCATCACATAGAAATAATTGGACAAATTAGTAATATCCCTTTATTTATTACTAATCTTCGAGTTCCTCTTTTTTCATAATTATAATTAGCCAAAGCAAATAAAGCAGAAGAACAAAGTCCGTGTGCAAGCATTATTCCGAGTGCCGCATGCCACCCTCAAGAAGAATTTGATAAAACTCCAGCTAGCATAAGGCTCATGTGCCCTACAGAGGAATAAGCAATAAGAGATTTTAGGTCAGTTTGACGAAAACAAATAATACTAGTAATTACTCCCCCCCATATAGCGAAACAGAATAAAGCATCTTTTAAATACCCAGAAGATCCTAAGGAAAGATATTGATATATCCGAATTAATCCATATCCTCCTAATTTTAATAAAATTCCAGCAAGCACCATTGATCCTGCAACAGGGGCTTCTACATGCGCTTTAGGTAACCATAAATGAACGGAAAATAAAGGGAGCTTTACCAAAAAGGCAGCTAGACCCACAAAAAACACAATTTCAGTTAAAATTATGTGCTGACCACTAAGCATATTTACAGTTATCCTACTTCTAGGTAATAAAGATTTAAGTATAAATCTAGAAACTCCTCTAATATCTGCACTAAGAATAATTAACACCAGCAAAGGTAAAGAAGCTGTAATAGTATATAGCATTATATATATCCCTGCTTGCAGCCGTTCTGGTTGGTACCCCCAACCTAAAATCAAAATTAGGGTTGGGATTAAAGATGCTTCGAAAAACACGTAAAATCAAATAATATCACATAAATAAAATGTTATAATCAAAATAAAATTTAACACACAGATACAACTACTAAATAACAAGGCTTTGTTACTTTTTATTTTAACTCCCCTCTGGCTTGCCATAACCATTAACATTGAAATTCATCAAGTTAAAACTACTAAAGAAGAAGAAAGGCCATCTGACATCAACCACTGAGATAAACTCATAGCTCTTAGATTTCCACATCATATAAGAAAAATTGAAATAAAGCTTCCTAAACTAAGGCCCCATAAACGAAAATATCAACTTAAGTGACCAGTAAAGGAAATCAACAAAGAGAGATTTAACACTACTAAACTTAGCATTTTTGAGAGTTAAAACTAGAAACGTAGTCATTTCCGTGAGTCCGAATGAGTGATACTAACACAGCTAGTCCCAATCTTGCTTCACAGGCACCGAGTGTAATTAAAATTAAACATATCTGTCCCTCAAAATTAAAGTGAGCTGACACACTAATTATTAAAATAAATAAATTCAATGTTATTGCTTCTAGTCTTAATAACACCCTTAAGAGGTGCTTATGCTGAAAACATAAAGTAACCACGGCCATGATTACACCAGTAATAGATAATATAGATAGATAAGAAACTTTTATCATAACTATGCATTCAACTATCTATTATTAACAAAATACTTTTTAATTAAATTTAAACTAATAATGATACCAGCCCTCGTCTATACGTAACAAAAGCAGAAAATAATTATGCATCGGTCTTGTAAGCCGAGAGATAAAGGTATTCAGTCCTTTTTGTTACTTAAATACATGATAATTTTTAGTTCATAATACGTTTAATTTACTTTAATCTTAAGATAGCTAATGCAGATCCACTAATTTTCAAATATTAAAAAGCCACCAAGTGAATCGAACACTTCTAGCTTATTTTCAAGACAAACTTCATCCCAGACGATAGCTTAATTGGTAAAAATTAATATCTTAAAATTTTATCTCATATATTTTGACACAATGGGCTAATTAAATAATACAAGAAATATAAAACAGTAAAGACTTGTCCAATTCCTTCATATGGCGCCTCTACAGGACATGCACCAATTCAGGTTAAAATTATCAAAATTCCGACTAACCTTCAGAAGAGAACTTGGTTTAACGGATAAAAGGCTATAGATCGAGCTTTTCCTATGTGTGAAATAGGTACAATAAACAGAATAACTACAGACATAACAAGTGCAACTACACCTCCCAACTTATTTGGAATAGACCGTAAAATTGCATATGCAAAAAGGAAGTATCATTCCGGTTGAATATGAACTGGAGTCACTAAAGGATTAGCTGGAATAAAATTTTCTGGGTCACCTAAAAGAAATGGATCAAATAGAACTAATAACCTTAAGAAGAAAACAAGAACAATAAACCCAACAAGATCTTTTAAAACATAGTATGAATGTAATGGAACTTTGTCACTGTCTCTTCTTAGCCCTAAAGGATTGTTTGAGCCAGTTTCATGAAGAAATAATAGATGTAAAACACTCATACCTGCAATGGCGAAAGGAAGCAAAAAATGAAGACTAAAAAATCGTGTTAAAGTTGCATTGTCAACAGCAAATCCCCCTCATATCCATTGAACTAAATCTTTCCCAATATAAGGAATAGCAGAAAATAAATTCGTAATTACTGTCGCACCCCAAAAAGATATTTGACCCCAGGGTAAAACATAACCTAAAAAGGCTGTTGCCATGGTCAATAAAAGCAACACTACTCCAATATTTCAGGTATGAATATTTGAGTAAGAACCATAGTATATCCCTCGTCCAATATGAAAATAAATGCAAATAAAAAATCAAGATCCACCATTAGCGTGTATAGCACGTAAAAATCAACCGTAATTTACGTCACGAGAAATATGAGAAACTGAAGCAAAAGCTAAATCCACATGGGCTGCATAATGTATTGATAAGAAAAGACCAGTAACAATTTGAATAATTAAACAAAGGCCCAAAAGAGATCCAAAATTTCATCAAATAGAAAGATTTATAGGGGATGGGAGATCAATAAGAGACCCATTAACAATCTTAAGCACCGAATGTTGTTTTCGAAGAGAGCTATGCATAGGTGAAAATAACTGCTTAAACTAAATCAATCAAAAAGGAAAATACATTAGTTTTATTAATATAATTTTAATTTTTAATTTTTTACTAACACTCCTTTATTTTAATTCAGAATGTGATCGCAAGGGGCCCTGTTGATAATAACATACTTTAACCACGGCTAATAAATTAACTAGCAACACAGCACCCAATACAATAATTACATTGATTATTCTAGGTGCGACAATAATGTTACCAGAAGAAACAATAGTCTTCTCGGTAGCCAATTGATCTAACCACCCTAAAAATCTGAAATCAGGCACATAAAAAATAATTAATATTGTTCTAACAAAAATAAATCTAAAGGCTCACCTAACAATGGATTTAACTCTAGAAAAAAAAGTATTTGGGGCTAAAGCAGACACATAAGCAAATATCACCAATAACCCACCAACATACACCAAAAATAAAACATAGCCATACCAAGAAGACATCACTACCCCCAATAGAACACAAGATAGTCCAGTAAGAAGTATAATACACAACCCTAATCTAAGAGGCTGTATCATTATTGGCATAAGAAACAGTAAAGAAAAACAAAACCTACACACAACAATTAATCTCATAATATCAAGGAGTAGGAGTAATCTACCTAATCTCTGGCTTCCAATGCCAGTATTTTATTAAACTACTACCTTGAACCAAGTGCGATTAAACTATCAATTTAAGTAAATATATAAAATACAAACAATACACCACTCACTAATAATAATCCCCTTAATGCCACAGGGAGAAAAACCTTTCATATCAGCTGCATCAGTAAGTCATACCGAAATCGAGGAAGAGTGCCACGAACCCAAACAAAAACAAAGGAGAAAAATAATGCTTTTATCACTATCGACATATCTCTTAGCTTAACAAAAGACAAAACTCTGTCACTAAAAAACAAAACTGACGTAAATAACCTTATAACTAAAATATTTCCATATTCCGCTATAAAAATTAGAGCAAAACCTCCGGCCCCGTATTCAATATTAAAACCAGAAACTAGCTCCGATTCCCCCTCAGCAAAGTCAAAAGGAGTTCGGTTAGTTTCAGCAATGCAAGAAACTAGCCAAATTAAAAAAATTGGCATTATTAAAAAACCAAGCCACACAACTTCTGAAGTATGCTTAATTTTTACAAAATCAAAACTACCGCAAATTAACAATACAAATAATAAAATTAAAGCTAAACTTACCTCATAAGAGACAGTCTGTGCCACGGCCCGAATTGCTCCTAGCAAAGCATACTTAGAATTAGAAGCTCACCCGGCCAACAACGTTCCATAAACGTTCAATCTAGAGACACATAAAAAAAACAAAATACCTCAGACAAAGTAAGCTCTTACTCTTTCAGATGGGTATAACTGTCATAACAATAAAGCTAAAATTAAACTTATAACCGGTGCAAAAAAATAAGGAGACTGATTCGCTAAAGTGGGTTTAGTGAGTTCCTTAGTAAAAAGTTTTGCAGCATCTGCTAAAGGTTGTGGTAAACCTATCACCCCGACTTTATTGGGGCCTTTACGAATTTGAAAATATCCTAACCCTTTTCGTTCAAGTAAAGTAAAAAAAGCCACCCCTAACAACACACAAACATAGGTCACTACGGTACACAAAATTGAGCTAAAGATCATATACTAAGGAAAGAACTTTAATCTTCATATTTAGAGCTTAAATCTACTGCACTAATCTGCCACCTTAAGTCTCACAATAAATGAAATTTGCAGGATCTTTATACCTGTACGCAAACAACCCCGTAAAACATAACTAACAAAGTAAATTATTATGCCTCCTTAGTAGGTAAAGGATTTTCACCTATTTCTACTGATCCTAAATCAGTTACATAATTCTGCCAACCTAATTCATTTTCTTGCTTAATTAGTTAAAATTTAATAGTTAATCCTTAAATGAATTTTTATGTTTATAAATTATTTATTTTAACAGCGGTCCTTYCGTACTAACCAAAAACTTAATTTATAATTTTAACTGAAGATAGAAACCAACCTGGCTCACGCCGGTCTGAACTCAGATCATGTAAGATTTTAATAGTCGAACAGACTAACCATTAGAAGCTTCTGCACCCCCAGGATATCTTAGTCCAACATCGAGGTCGTAAACCTTTCTTTCAATAAGAACTCTCCAGAAAGATCACGCTGTTATCCCTATGGTAACTTCTTCCTTTGATCAGCACATGCTGGATCTCATAATTTGATTTGATTACCCTAATTTTTTATAAACATAAAGGAAGCTTTTTTTGCTCCTAAGTCGCCCCAACTAAAGATTTTTAATAAATTACAAATGCATTTAAATGCGGAAAATAATATTTTTATTAATTTACTAAAGCTCAATAGGGTCTTTTCGTCACTCAGTTAAATTTAGGTCTCTTCACCTAAAAGATAATTTTTATAAATTTGAAAAGAGACAGTCCAGCTCTCGTCAAGCCATTCATACTAGCCCTCAATCAAAAGGCAAATGATTATGCTACCTTTGCACGGTCAGGGTACCGCGGCCGTTTAACATTAAATGTCACTGGGCAGGCCCGACTCTCTATGTATTTTATTATAAAATTAAATCCAGAGAGCGATGTTTTTGATAAACAGGCGAAGCCGTGTTTGCCGAGTTCCTTTTTTCAAATTGGTTTGTGCTATTAATACTAATATATTTATAATATTAATAATCTATACTTCAATATATATCCATTATTTTAATCCTCTAATTTTATTAATATAAATGCTACCACAACACACATAAATACTCATTTCACCAGAAATAAATCAGCTATCTAAATTCAACTAATTAGATCAGTACTCTACCAACCATTTAAAGAAAGAACATCAAAATTTTTAAAAACTACGGATTATTTGTTAATTTATAACAAACTTATGATATTAAATGACCAATTCTAAGCCCATCAAACTTATTTTCCCCATATCTTTCTTTTAGTACCATAAAAAAGCTTATCCTTTTCTATGTCAGCTAAACCTTCAATTCCAAATTAATAATAAATAAACTTATAATTTGGAATATTTCATATTTTGTTTGCCTGCACTTTGATGCATTTCCTGAACAACCAGCAATCAAAAACTTCGTAAGGCATCTAACCCCTATTTCATAGTCTATACACAACTCTGCTACGTTGACGTAAAATAGTAAATGCTAAAAAATAGCTCAGTTTTTTTCGGGAATACTTAATTAACAAGCTTTTATCTAGAAGAACCATGATACAAAAGGTACAAGATTAAATCTCTACTAACCTAAAATTTACAAATTTTCCTTTGCAGTACTTGTTCGTGCCAGCCATAATAAATTTTTCATTCACCACTACTAAAACCATTAGACGGTTCTTTTTCCATTTTAACATTTTAATGAATTTCTACTTTTTAATTCATTGCTTTTATTCCTAAAAACATAAATTAAACTATGCCAATATAAATAATTTTTGAGAAAGGCTTCTTATCAAGCCATCATTTCAGTGTAAGCGAAATACATTATTTTTATGCTATATCCCAGTTTTTAATTCACAATTTACATAATTGCTTCGTTCTATTTTTCATTAAGAACACCTTCCGGTACCCTAACTATGTTACGACTTATCTCATTTTTCAACGAGAGCGACGGGCGATGTGTGCACATCTTAGTGCCATTTTCACCAAAACTTTCTATTTTTAATTAATTACTTCTAAGTCCGCCTTCAATTCTTATAGTTTGCAATAAGAAATTCGTAATAATAAATTATTATTGTAACCCATCTCTACCTTTTCATTAGCTGCACCTTGATCTGACATCAAGAAAATTACTTTATTAATAGTGCTCACCCATATTCTATTTTCTAGAATTAAGATAAAAATTAATTTGTAAGCTTCTTTCTGATAACTTATTTAACTCTTAAAGGTAATCTGACGACGACGGTATACAAGCTGAATATTTCAAGAAAAGGAAAGATAAATCGTGGACTATCGATTATAGGACAGGTTCCCCTAGAAGGACTTAAGACACCGCCAAGTCTTTTGAGTTTTAAGACCTTTAGAAATGAGTTATACTCACACAACTCGTAATACTCAAGTAAATTATCAAAATCAAATTTTAGATCTCAAATAACGGGGTATCTAATCCCGGTCTTTTAATGAGATTTCAAGGACTCAAGAACAAGGAAATAACAAATTATTTTTTTTTGCACAGATTCCACCCCCACAAAAAACATAATTTTCCCTTAAGCTACAAAATTATTCTTCTTTAACCTTCTTTTTTACTTTATCAATCTTAACTTAACCTGTTTGTCTAACCGCGGTGGCTGGCACAAACTTTACCAGACCTTAACTAGCTACTTGCTGAATCAAACTAAAATTTATTGTTCAATCTCCAACACTGGTGTAAACTATTAGTAAATAACTTTCAACGTAATATCCAAAAAATTATGTTTATAGTAAAAAACTAATTTTCAAGTGTTTAACTAGAATCTAGTTCTCTACCTCACTTACCAGAATTCATAAAATACCATGTGTTTTACCATTGCTAAAGCTAAGAACGGAGACCAAGACCAAATCTACCAAGACTTACTAAGCATACTTGCTTTTAACAGAGGATACATCCGTTTCATATTCGGGGTATGAACCCGACAGCTTTCTATCTTAGCTTACTCTGCTATGATAAGGCTCTAACTAATTTAGCTCATCCTTGCGGGGGAAGGACTTCCTCCGTAAAAAGAGCTACAATCTTCCGCTTATTTACTCAGCCCCCCGCACAATATATGCCCTAATGGAACTGTATTACCATACCTTCAAATTTGCAATTTACTGTTGTAACCAATTTTCAACTACAGAGCCAATCAAAGCCTGAGGCTAACACCCCATAAAAAGCTTTGAAGGCTTTTAGTTTAACTTAACTTAAGGCTTTGGCTATAAGAAAAAGAATTGAACTTTTGCTGCAGAAATCAAAATTCTGAGTACTCCCTATACTACCTTATACAAAATTACTTATTTAATGCATAGATAAAATAAGCTAATACCAAAAACCATACAAACTAGAGGGAGTGAGCATAAGATTTGTTAAAAAAATAGTAACAATTTCTTGTTTTACTATTTTGCGATATGGTCCGAAATCCATTTCATTTAGTTGAGTTTAGTCCCTGGCCTTTAACAGGTTCTATTGGTGCCCTTTTTCTGACGGTTGGTTCTGCTGGATGATTCCACGGTAGTTCTTACAGTGTTTCAGTTCTAGGGTTCATTTTAATTATTATAACTATATTCCAGTGATGACGTGATGTAGTTCGAGAGGGAACTTTTCAAGGATTTCATACTGGTAAAGTATTCTCTGGTCTTTGTTGAGGGATAATTTTATTTATTACATCTGAGGTTTGCTTTTTCTTCGCTTTCTTTTGAGCTTATTTTCATAGAAGATTGGCTCCGACGCCTGAGCTGGGTTCCTGTTGGCCTCCTGTTGGGATTGATCCCTTAAACCCTTTTCAGGTACCCTTATTAAATACTGCTGTTTTGCTTGCATCTGGGGTTACTGTAACTTGGGCTCATCATGCATTAATTGAAGGAAATCGTTCTGTGGGCTTGCAGGGATTGGTTTGTACGGTGGCTTTGGGTGTGTATTTTACTGTACTTCAGGCGGGCGAATACTACGAAGCTTCTTTTGCCATTTCGGACGGAGCCTACGGATCTACTTTTTTCGAGGCCACAGGATTTCATGGTTTACATGTATTAATTGGGACAGCTTTTTTAAGGGTTTGCTTATTTCGACTCCAGGCTGATCATTTTTCTTCGGGTCATCACTTTGGCTTCGAAGCAGCTGCTTGGTATTGACACTTTGTTGATGTAGTATGATTGTTTCTTTATCTTTCTATTTATTGATGAGGGTGTTAACTATAGTCTGATTAAATTTCTTTAACTCTTAATATTAAAATCTTAGAATAACGTTATAATTTTCAATTTTGGATGGCTGAGCTGTAAGCATTAGACTTTTAATCTAACTACGATATTTATCAATATCTCCGGTGCTGTACTTTATATTAAAAGGTCTGACTTGCATTCAGAAAATAAAGAAATCATTCTTTCGGTGCCAGTCATTAACAACATAAGTATTCAAGCTATTTAGTATTTAATGTTTACTTAGATAATCGTGTTTTATAGTACCATACTTTACTTTTGTTTGTGGAAAGTGAGAAAATTACATACGATTTCGGCTCGTTTTTTGGTAGTGCAAGTCTGCCTCCACTAGAAACAGGTAAATTAAGCAAAAGCCAAACTTGGGCGCCTAACTGTTAATTAGGAAGTTGTAATACTTTTTTACTTGCTTAGTGTAATAAGTAATACTTTTAAATTTATGTAATTAAGGAGATTGGTGAAGTGCCGGATTTAAACGGGATGCGATGATGATGCAGAACATGAGAGGTTTGCTCTTCTTTACCTAATAATGCTCGGGGTACAAATTTGTAGTTTAATTGCTTTTGTTATTTCTGTTGTTGTGATAGGTGTGGCATGAGTTCTTGGAAAACGATCCATTCTAAGACGGGAAAAAAGATCTCCGTTTGAGTGTGGGTTTGATCCTATGGGCTCTGCTCGTTTACCTTTTTCATTGCGATTTTTTTTATTAGCTGTTATTTTTTTAATTTTTGATGTAGAGATCGTTCTGCTATTCCCCTTTGTAGTAAAAGCGTGTGGAAGTATAGATTTATATCTATTTTTTGGGGTATCTGCTTTTTTGCTTATTTTAATTCTAGGGTTGTTTCATGAATGGCGAGAGGGCTCCTTAGATTGAATAACTTAAGTGCTTTAAGTTAAAGTTTAAAAAATTCAATTCTTAAGTAACGCTATATAAATTTATTTATTATAAGTTGAAAAACTATACTTGAAAGAGGTAATGATTTAACACTTATTGTTCATGGGGATTAGTACTTAGATAAGATCTAAAAATACCCAGCTATAAAAGAAAAGCTGGGCTAAAACAGGGCTGCTAACTTTGTTTTGGGGGGTTCAATTCCATCCTTTCTTTTATTATGTTTTCTATGATACCGTTTAGGTTTTTATTCATTTTTATTTTTATTTTTGGCAGGGTAATATCTCTATCATCTGTTCATTGAATCGGGATTTGGTTAGGTCTTGAAATTAATTTAATTGGATTTATTCCTATTTTAGTTTACGGCGGTGTGACACAGGAAACGGAATCGGGAATAAAATATTTTGTTGTTCAGGCCCTTGGTTCTGGGATACTTATGATAGGAAGTTTGATCTCTTTTAATCTCTTATTTACATGAGAAACCTTAGGTTCAAGAAATTTTGTAGGGTTGTTTATCATTGCCGTGGGAATAATATTAAAGCTAGGAAGTTTTCCATTTCATTTTTGATTACCTAGTGTTATAGCAGGAATTTCTTGATTTAGGTGCTTAGTTCTGACTACCTGGCAGAAATTAGCTCCAATGTTCTTGCTGAGAAGAATTATTGAAAAAATATGAACTTTAGGAAACTGAATTAATTTTTTGTTAATTTTTATAGCCGGCATGGCTAGGTTAGTTGGAGGAATTGGTGGGCTCAATCAGACTCAAATTCGGGCATTGTTGGCTTATTCTTCAATCGGCCACGTAGGATGAATACTTTTATGCTGTGTAATAGGACAGAGAGTTTTAAAAGTGTATTTTTTAGTTTACTTTGTTATCTCCATTTGTATTTTTTTAGTTTTATGAAGCTCTGAAAATTCTATGTTTAGTCAAACTGGTTCATTAAGAGCAGAGAAGGCTAAAAGAGATAGAGTATATCTAATTTTTATACTTTTATCTTTAGGGGGAATACCCCCTCTTTTAGGGTTCGTGGGAAAATGAATAGCTATTTGGTTTTGCTGTAAAGAGGCTTTCCCTCTTTCAGTCGGACTCCTGTTGATTGGATCTTTAATTAGATTGTCTTATTATCTAAGTTTACTGTTTTCTGTTCTTCTGCTTTCCGGCACCAAATTGAGGGTTTTAAGAAGTGATAGATACATATCTAGGGTATCTTTGGTTAACTTTCCTGGTAAAAAGGCTCTTGAACCCAAGAACTTAAAGTCGCTTAATTTCTGAAAAAATAGCTCAGACGAAATATTAAGTTCTCTAGTTGTTTTTATTTTTATACTTAATTTATTGGGAGGTATTTTTATTTTTTTGAGCCTTATTTTAGCAGATTTTCTATAAGAACTATCTTGAATCTAGGCTTATT